TGCAGCTGAAAAACTGAATAGGCTACCGCGGCTCGCTTCGCTTTTGTTGCGGAGCTCACTGCTTTTAGAGTAGTGCTTGCTGCTTTCTGTTCAAGCGGAGCTCGCTGTCTACTCCACGAGTCGCCACAGCTTCGCCTACGCCACTAGACAACAATAGCGCTCAATCTATGCCCTTCTCAATCAATCTTTTCTCAAGAATGCTGAAAAGTATAGTGGTTACAGTGTTGTTCGACTCATGATTCGAGTGTATATGGACAAAAAGCAATCTGAGCTCATACTACGCCCTTCACTATCTGTTTCAGAAAGAGATGATTTACTGGTCTCAATGCTTACGGCAGAATCAATGCTTACGGAAGAACCTATCATTGCTAGAAAAATACAAAATAAGCAGCGTAAGCGTAGCTATAGACCAGATTATATCACTGCTCTCGAAAGAAAGAGCAAGGGAATTCAAGCATTCATGGTATCTGATCTTGAGACCATTCTGATCGATCACGAGCATAGGCCTTATGCAGCAGGTCTGATGGTGGTTCATCCTGGTCAAGACGTCAAGGAGAGTCTGATTTATACCTATTTCAGTGAATACTACTCAGGATACATTGATAGCTTTGAAGAAAGGAGTAAGAAAGTGCTGTTTGACTTGGTCAACAAGATCATAGCTCTAGTGAAGAGAGAGAGAAAAGCAAAGACTGTCTATTTTCATAACTTCTCCAGATTTGATGGTATTCTAGTACTGAAGCACCTAGCATGTTATCATGACTACGAGCTGAAACCACTAATGAGGAACAATAGGTTGTACGAGTTAGCCGTCTATGAGGCCTCTACTGAAGAGTTCAAAGAGGATAAGATGTTATTCAAGATCAGAGACTCCTTGAATCTATTACCAGGCTCACTGAAAGAGCTAGCTAAGAGTCTATGCCCATCTCTTGGCCAAAAAGGTCATGTCGATCATGCTAATGTCTCTCTGTCAAATCTGTTCAGTGATCGGGAGATCTTGTTAGACTATATGAAGCAGGATATCCTTCTACTTGGTGGTATAATGCAGAAAGCACAAGAGATTGATTATCACAATTTTCATATGGATATAGTGAGTAAAATCACCCTATCCTCTGTCGCACTAAGCATCTTTCGTTTGAGATATTATGATGATCAGAATTGGCCAATCTACATCCCAAATATGAATCAAGACAGCTTTATCAGGAAAGCATACTATGGGGGTCATACTGATACATACAAGCCATATGGTGAGAACCTCTACTACTACGATGTGAACTCTCTCTATCCGTATATCATGAAGTCATTTCCAATGCCTGGTGGTGAACCAGTCTGGCATGGTAATCTGGATGACAAGGACTTAGATAGCATGTGTGGTTTTATAGAAGCTTATGTAGTCTGTCCGAAGACAATCAAGAAACCCTTTCTTCCCTATCGAAAGAAGAATGAAACTCTGATCTTTTTCATTCTTCTTTAAATATCCTTGATTTTCTTATTCATTTTTCACATATACAAGCTAAAACTACAGCCAACAGGGTGGAAGTTGTGTGTTTACGGTATAAATCCTCTAATAGCATAGCAGATAGCTTCCATGCCCACCTGTCAAGAGTATTCTCGCCGAACTCCGCTCTTCAAGCTCAGCTTCGGCAACAGCAACTCGAGAAAGCTATTCCGTTTGTGAGGAACCGGCCACTTCTTTATATACGTTGCCATTTGACAATCTGTCTGTGCCACGGAATCTGAGAAGGGGGACAGCAACGTAAAAGACTGAGGGAAATGAGTTCCGATCCCAGTATCGTCTGGTCCTTAGTCTTAGAGAAATTGTTGGCGTCAAGAGCAAATAGAATCGAAATCCATTCCATTCCTCGATGAGTTGAAGGTTTGTGACTCCTTCTTTCTTTAGTAGCGAGTCTAACTTTACAGATATCATTTATTTTGACCGCCCTGACTTGACTGGTGGGGTATCAACGCTAACTCACTAGACGGGCAATCGACCAACGGGAGAGACCCGATTCAGCCCAATAGTGGCAGGTAATTATAGGTTATGCGATTCCCGATAAACGAGAAAACATTACATCACATCAATGAAGGAATGCAAGTGTAGTTTTCACCAGATCGTCTGTCCCTTGAAACCTACGTAAAATAAAAAGACTGTCTGGCTGTAGCCATGCCAAATGGATAAGGTCACCGGATTGAATTAGTCTTTTGGACTGGAACTTGGGAATCCTTCTCGCCGCTTTGAGCCGAAGCAGCGGAATTGCCGACATTACTATAGAATGAAATTTGTGCAGTTTAGCCCGTGGCTATCTTTACTATTGATTGATCCTTGCTTCTTACTTAGTGCTTGCGTAAGAAACCTACCTCAGTGCTCAGTGATTACATCAGCCAAAGCGTCAGCCCATAGCAAACTGCTAAAGCTAAAGGGGAATACTTACTCGACAAAACAAGCAAGGCATTTATTAAGTGCAGGTATGATTGAACTCGAGCGTCGCGAAAGCTTTTCCAT